GAATGGGAAGATCGAAAAGTTGGAAGAAGAAAGGATTTTTTGCTTAGACGTATGGAATTGGCTAAGCATTTTATTCGAACAAATATAGAACCAAAATGGATGGTTTTGTGTCTATTACCAGTTCTTCCTCCTGAGTTGAGACCAATTTATCATATAGATGAGGATAAACTGGTGACCTCGGATATTAATGAAATCTATAGAAGAATTATCTATCGGAATAATACTCTTACAGATCTATTAACAACAAGTATAGCTACGCCAGAAGAATTAATAATATCTCAGGAAAAATTGCTACAAGAAGCAGTGGATGCACTTCTTGATAATGGAATCTGCGGACAACCAATGAGGGATGATCATAACAGAGTTTACAAGTCGCTTTCAGATGTAATTGAAGGCAAAGAAGGAAGAGTTCGCGAGACTCTGCTTGGTAAACGCGTCGATTATTCAGGGCGGTCAGTGATTGTCGTGGGCCCTTCACTTTCATTACATCGATGTGGATTGCCTCGCGAAATAGCAATAGAACTTTTCCAGGCATTTGTAATTCGTGACCTAATTAGAAAACATCTTGCTTCGAACATCGGAGTTGCTAAGAGTCAAATTCGTAAAAAAAAACCGATTGTATGGGAAATACTTCAAGAAATTCTGGATGACCATCCTGTATTGCTGAATAGAGCGCCTACTCTGCATAGATTAGGCATACAGGCATTCCTCCCCATTTTAGTAGAAGGGCGCGCTATTTGTTTACACCCATTAGTTTGTAAGGGCTTCAATGCGGACTTTGACGGGGATCAAATGGCTGTTCATGTGCCTTTATCTTTGGAGGCTCAAGCAGAGGCACGTTTACTTATGTTTTCTCATATGAATCTTTTGTCTCCAACTATTGGAGATCCCATTTCTGCACCAACTCAAGATATGCTTAGTGGACTCTATGTCTTAACGAGTGGAAATCGTCGGGGTATTTGTGTAAATAGGTATAATCCGTGTAATGGTAGAAACTATCAAAATGAAGATAATAACTATAAGTATACAAAAAAAAAAGAACCGTTTTTTTGTAACGCCTATGATGCAATTGGAGCTTTTCGGCAAAAACGAATCAATTTAGGTAGTCCTTTGTGGCTGCGGTGGCGACTAGATCAACGCGTTATTGCTGCAAGAGAAGCTCCCATTGAAATTCACTATGAAGCTTTGGGGACCTATTATGAGATTTATGGACACTATCTAATAGTAAAAAGTATAAAAAAAGAAATTCTTTATATATATATTCGAACCACTCTTGGGCATATTTCTCTTTATCGAGAAATAGAAGAAGCCATACAGGGGTTTTGGCAGGGCTGTTGTAATTCTATGCTACCAGCGGGAATTCGAGTCTCGCCGAGTTAACTAGGACTATAAAATTGCGGAATTTCTACGTGAATCAAGATCTAGAAAAGGAAGTTGTCCAATCACTGACTCAAACCCATTGTCAAATTCTACTCAGCGCAATATGGAGGTACTGATGGCAGAACGGCCCACTCAGGTCTTTCACAATAAAGTGATAGACGGAACTGCCATGAAACGACTTATTAGTCGATTTATTGATCACTATGGAATCGGATATACATCACATATCCTGGATCAAGTAAAGACTCTGGGTTTCCGACAAGCTACCGCCGCATCCATTTCATTAGGAATTGATGATCTTTTAACAATACCTTCTAAAAGATGGCTAGTTCAAGACGCTGAACAACAAAGTTTTATTTTGGAAAAACACCATCATTATGGGAATGTACACGCGGTAGAAAAATTACGTCAATCGATCGAGATCTGGTATGCCACAAGTGAATATTTGCGACAAGAAATGAATCCTAATTTTCGGATGACCGATCCTTTTAATCCAGTCCATATAATGTCTTTTTCGGGAGCCAGAGGAAATGCATCTCAGGTACATCAATTAGTAGGTATGAGAGGATTAATGTCGGATCCCCAAGGTCAAATGATTGATTTACCCATTCAAAGCAATTTACGCGAAGGACTCTCTTTAACAGAATATATTATTTCTTGCTACGGAGCCCGTAAAGGAGTTGTGGATACCGCTATCCGAACATCAGATGCAGGATACCTCACGCGCAGACTTGTTGAAGTAGTTCAACACATTGTTGTACGTCGAACAGATTGTGGCACCGTCCGAGGTATTTCTGTAAGTCCTCGAAATGGAATGATGACCGACAGGATTTTTATCCAAACATTAATTGGGCGTGTATTAGCGGATCATATATATATAGGTTCGCGATGCATTGCTACTAGAAATCAAGATATTGGGGTTGGACTTGTTAATAGATTCATAACTTTTAGAGCACAACCAATCTCTATTCGAACCCCCTTTACTTGTAGGAGTACATCTTGGATTTGTCAACTATGCTATGGCCGAAGCCCAGCTCACGACGACCTGGTCGAATTGGGAGAAGCTGTAGGTATTATTGCAGGTCAATCTATTGGAGAACCAGGTACTCAATTAACACTAAGAACTTTTCATACCGGCGGAGTATTCACAGGGGGTACTGCAGAACATGTCCGAGCCCCTTCTAATGGAAAAATAAAATTCAATGAGGATTTGGTTCATCCGACACGTACACGTCATGGACATCCTGCTTTTCTATGTTCTAGAGACTTGTATGTAACTATTGAAAGTGAAGATATTATACACAATGTGTGTATTCCGCCCAAAAGTTTTCTTTTAGTTCAAAACGATCAATATGTAGAATCAGAACAAGTCATTGCTGAGATTCGCGCGAGAACATCCACTTTGAATTTGAAAGAGAAGGTTCGAAAACATATTTATTCTGACTCAGAAGGCGAAATGCACTGGAATACCGATGTGTACCATGCACCTGAATTTACATATGGTAATATTCATCTCTTACCAAAAACAAGTCATTTATGGATATTATTAGGGGAGCCCTGGAGATCCAGTCCAGGTCCCTGTTCGATCCACAAGGATCAAGATCAAATGAACGCTTATTCTCTTTCTGTTAAGCGAAGATATATTTCTAACCCCTCAGTAACTAATAATCAAGTGAGACACAAATTTTTTAGTTCGTATTTTTCTGGTAAAAATCAAAAAGGAGATAGGATTCCTGATTATTCAGAACTTAATCGAATGACATGTACCGGTCGTTGTAATCTCAGAAATCCGGCCGTTCTCGAGGGGAATTCGGATTTATTGGCAAAGAGGCGAAGAAATAGAGTCATCATCCCACTCGAATCGATTCAAGAGGGCGAGAACCAATTAATACCTTCTTCAGGTATCTCAATTGAAATCCCCCGAAATGGTATTCTCCGTAGAAATAGTATTCTTGCTTATTTCGATGATCCTCGATATATAAGAAAGAGCTCGGGACTTACTAAATATGAGACTAGAGAACTGAATTCAATCGTTAATGAAGAGGAGTTGATTGAGTATCGAGGAGTCAAGGTATTTTGGCCAAAATACCAAAAGGAAGTAAATCCGTTTTTTTTTATTCCCGTGGAAGTCCACATTTTGGCCGAATCTTGTTCCATAATGGTACGGCACAATAGTATTATTGGGATAGATACACAAATCACTTTAAATAGAAGAAGTCGGGTAGGTGGATTGGTCCGAGTGAAGAAAAAAGCAGAAAAAATTAAACTAATAATCTTTTCTGGAGATATCCATTTTCCTGGAAAGACAAACAAGGCATTCCGATTGATACCACCAGGAGGGGGAAAACAAAATTCCAAAGAATACAAAAAATTGAAAAATTGGCTCTATATCCAACGAATGAAACTTTCCAGGTATGAAAAAAAATATTTTGTTTTGGTTCAACCTGTAGTCCCATATAAAAAAACGGATGGTATAAATTTAGGAAGACTTTTCCCACCGGATCTCTTGCAAGAAAGCGATAATCTACAACTTCGAGTTGTCAACTATATCCTTTATTACGACCCAATTCTTGAAATTTGGGACACAAGTATTCAATTAGTTCGGACTTGTTTAGTGTTGAATTGGGACCAAGACAAAAAGATCGAAAAGGCCTGTGCTTCCTTTGTTGAAATAAGGACAAATGGTTTAATTAGAGATTTTCTAAGAATCGACTTAGCGAAGTCACCTATTTTGTATACCGGAAAAAGAAATGATCTGTCGGGTTCAGGATTAATCTCTGAGAATGGATCAGATCGCGCTAATGTCAATCCGTTTTCTTCCATTTATTCCTATTCCAAGGCAAGGATTCAAGAATCCCTTAATCCAAATCAAGGAACTATTCATACGTTATTGAATCGAAATAAGGAATCTCAATCTTTGATAATTTTGTCATCATCCAATTGTTCTCGAACAGGCCCATTCAACGATGTAAAATCTCCCAATGTGATAAAAGAATCAATCAAAGAGGACCCCCTAATTCCAATTAGGAATCCGTTGGGCCCCTTAGGAACAGGCTTTCCAATTTCTAATTTTGATTTATTTTCCGATTTAATAACCCATAATCAAATCTTGGTAACTAACTATTTGCAACTTGACAATTTAAAACAGATTTTTCAAATCCTTAAATATTATTTACTGGATGAAAAAGGTAAAATTTATAATCCCTATTCGTGCAGTAACATCATTTTGAATCCATTCAATTTGAATTGGTATTTTCTGCATTACAATTGTTGTGAAGAGACATCTACAATCGTTAGTCTTGGGCAGTTTCTTTGTGAAAATGTATGTATAGCCAAAAAAGGACCGCATTTAAAATCGGGTCAAGTTCTAATTCTTCAAGTTGACTCTGTGGTAATACGATCAGCTAAGCCTTATTTGGCTACTCCAGGAGCAACTGTTCATGGACATTATGGGGAAATCCTTTACGAAGGAGATACATTAGTTACATTTATATATGAAAAATCAAGATCTGGTGATATAACGCAAGGTCTTCCAAAAGTAGAACAGGTGTTAGAAGTGCGCTCGATTGATTCAATATCGATGAATCTCGAAAAGAGGATTGAGACTTGGAACAAATGTA